TTAAAAATAAGCTAAATAAGCTTTTGGATTCATACTTCAAATATAAAGGAAATACCTTTTTTTAAAAATAAAGTGCCTGATTAAAGGATTATTCTGATAGGATAAATTAAGTAACATAAAATTACCTTTATTATATTTATAGAATTAAACTATATCTAATAATATCAAAAATTAATGTGCATCATACACCAAATATAATACAATAATTATTGTTATATATAATTTTTTTTTTTGTATTAATTATTAGAACATTAATTTCAATTTTATCTAATTCATGATTTGGTTGTTGAATAGGATTAGAAATTAACATAATAAGATTTATCCCTATAATTATTAAATCAAATAATATATTCTCCACTGAAGCCTCCTTAAAATATTTTTTAACCCAATCAATTGCCTCAATTAATTTTTTATTTATTATTATTATAAATATAATAAATTTAAATAAATTCAATAATCAAATTATTTCAATTATAATTAATTCTTCAATATTAATAAAAATAGGATCTGCCCCGTTCCATTTTTGATTCCCCAATATTGTAGAAGGATTATCATGAATAAATAATTTTATTTTAATAACTTGGCAAAAAATTACACCAATAATTTTAATATCATATTATTTAAATAATGAATTTTTATTTATTATTATTATTATAAATATTATTATTGGAGCATTAGGAGGATTAAACCAAATTTCTTTTCGAAAATTAATAGCATTTTCCTCAATTAATAATCTAAGATGAATATTAATGTCAATTATAATCAGTGAAAATTTATGAATATTTTATTTATTAATATATACTTTTTTAATTAAAATTATATGTTTTATATTTTATATCACAAACATATTTTATATTAATCAAATTTTTATTAATAATATTAATCCAATAATTAAAATTAATATTTTTATTAATTTTTTATCTTTAGGGGGATTACCCCCTTTTATTGGATTTTTCCCAAAATGAATTATTATTAATTTCATAATATATAATAACATATACCTATTAACTTTTATTTTTATTATTATAAGATTAATTGTATTATTTTTTTACATTCGAATTATTTATTCTTCATTAATATTTAACTACCTCAAAATAAAATGATTTAAAATCAGATTAAAAAATAATATAATATTAATAATCAATTTTTACTCAATAATATCAATTATAGGAATAATTATTAGAACTTTATTTTACTTATAATAAGGTTTTAAGTTAATTAAAACTAGTAATCTTCAAAATTATTTATAAAGTAATATTCTTTAAGCCTTATATATATATATATATATATAAATCTTAATAATTTAAATTATTACTTAAAATTTGCAATTCTCACATCATATATTGACTATAAGATTAAAATTCATATACACAAATAATTATTTATAATAAAAGAGATAAATCTCATAAATAAATTTACAATTTATCGCTTATAACTCAGCCATTTTATTACTGCGAAAATGATTATACTCAACTAATCACAAAGAAATTGGAATTTTATATTTTATATTTGGAATTTGAGCAGGAATATTAGGAACTTCATTAAGTATGTTAATTCGAGCTGAATTAGGAACACCTGGATCACTTATTGAAGATGATCAAATTTATAATACTATTGTAACAGCTCATGCTTTCATTATAATTTTTTTTATAGTCATACCTATTATAATTGGAGGATTTGGAAATTGACTAATTCCATTAATATTAGGAGCCCCGGATATAGCTTTCCCACGAATAAATAATATAAGATTTTGATTACTCCCCCCGTCGCTTTCACTTTTAATTTCAAGAAGAATTGTTGAAAATGGAGTTGGAACCGGTTGAACAGTTTACCCCCCATTATCATCCAATATCGCCCATAATGGTGCATCTGTAGATTTAGCTATTTTTGCATTACATTTAGCTGGGATCTCATCAATTTTAGGAGCAATCAATTTTATTACAACAATTATTAATATACGATTAAATAACATAATATTTGATCAAATACCATTATTTGTATGAAGTGTAGGAATTACAGCATTTTTATTACTTTTATCCTTGCCAGTATTAGCTGGAGCTATTACTATATTATTAACAGATCGTAATTTAAATACTTCATTTTTTGACCCAGCAGGAGGTGGAGACCCAATTTTATATCAACATTTATTTTGATTTTTCGGTCATCCAGAAGTATATATTTTAATTTTACCTGGATTTGGAATAATTTCTCACATAATCTCCCAAGAAAGAGGTAAAAAGGAAACTTTTGGATGTTTAGGGATAATTTATGCAATAATAGCAATCGGATTATTAGGATTTATTGTATGAGCTCATCATATATTTACTGTAGGTATAGACATTGATACACGAGCATATTTTACATCTGCAACTATAATTATTGCAGTACCTACAGGAATTAAAATTTTTAGTTGACTAGCAACATTACACGGAACACAAATCAATTATAGATCTTCAATACTATGAAGATTAGGGTTTGTATTTTTATTCACTGTAGGAGGATTGACAGGGGTAATTTTAGCTAATTCATCAATTGATATTACATTACATGATACTTATTATGTAGTTGCCCATTTCCATTATGTTTTATCAATAGGAGCAGTGTTCGCTATTATTGGAGGATTTATTCATTGATACCCATTATTTACTGGATTATCTCTAAATCCTTACTTATTAAAAATTCATTTTTTTATTATATTTATTGGAGTAAATTTAACATTTTTCCCCCAACATTTTTTAGGGTTAGCTGGAATACCTCGACGATATTCAGATTACCCAGATTCATATATTTCATGAAATATCATTTCTTCTCTAGGCTCCTACATATCAATATTAGCAACATTACTTATTTTAATTATTATATGAGAATCTATAATTAACCAACGATTAATTTTATTTACCTTAAATATAAATTCATCAATTGAATGATATCAAAACTTACCTCCCACAGAACATTCTTATAATGAACTACCTATTTTAAGAAACTTCTAATATGGCAGATTATATGTAATGGATTTAAACCCCATTTATAAAGGAATATCCTTTTTTTAGAAATAGCAACTTGATCTAATTTAAATTTACAAAATAGAGCTTCACCAATAATAGAACAAATTATTTTTTTTCACGATCACACTTTAATTATTTTAATAATAATTACTATTTTAGTCAGATATATTATAATAAATTTATTTTTTAATAAATTTATTAATCGATTTCTATTAGAGGAACAAATAATTGAATTAATTTGAACAATCTTACCAGCTATTACATTAATTTTTATTGCATTACCTTCACTACGATTATTATATCTATTAGATGAAATTAATAAACCATTAATCACACTAAAAACAATTGGACACCAATGATACTGAAGTTATGAATATTCAGATTTCAATGAAATCGAATTTGATTCTTATATATTACCTAATAACGAAATAAAGATAAATAATTTTCGATTACTAGATGTAGATAATCGAATTATTCTACCAATAAACAATCAAATTCGAATTATAGTAACTTCAACAGATGTAATCCATTCATGAACTATCCCATCATTAGGTGTAAAAGTAGATGCTAATCCAGGACGATTAAATCAAACTAATTTTTTTATTAATCGTCCTGGATTATTTTATGGACAATGTTCTGAAATTTGTGGAGCAAATCACAGTTTTATACCTATTGTAATTGAAAGTATCTCAATAAAAAATTTTATCAATTGAATTAACAATTATAATTAATTCATTAGATGACTGAAAGTAAGTATTGGTCTCTTAAACCATTTGATAGTAAATTAACAAATACTTCTAATGATAAAGAATTAGTTAAAAAATAACATAAATATGTCAAATTTAAATTATTATCATTAAATAATATTCTTTTATACCTCAAATAATACCTATTAACTGAATTATATTATTTATATACTTTATTTTAATTTTTATAACATTTAATATAATAAACTATTATATTTTCAACAAAAAACTAAACAAAAAAAAAAAAAATATTATAAATAAAAACTTTAATTGAAAATGATAAGTAATTTATTTTCTATTTTTGATCCATCAACTAATATTTTATTTTTATCAATTAATTGATTAAGTACTATTATAGGATTCATATTTATACCATATTTATTTTGATTAATCCCTAATCGTCATTATTATTTTTGATATTATACCTTAAAAAAATTACATGACGAATTTAAAACATTATTAAAAAATAATTATTTTAAAGGGTCAACATTCATTTTTATTTCAATATTTACTTTTATTTTATTTAATAATTTATTAGGATTATTTCCTTATATCTTCACTAGAACTAGACACTTAACACTATCACTATCTATATCACTACCATTATGATTAAGATTTATAATTTATGGATGATTAAATAATACTAACCATATATTTTTACATATAATCCCTCAAGGAACCCCTTCAATTTTAATACCATTTATAGTATTAATTGAAACTATCAGTAATATTATTCGACCTGGAACATTAGCAGTTCGATTAACTGCTAATATAATTGCAGGACACTTACTAATAACTTTACTAAGAAATAATGGAATCATATTACCAATATATCTAACAAGAATTTTAATTTTATTACAAATTTTATTAATAATTTTAGAATCAGCTGTTGCTATTATTCAATCATATGTTATCTCAATTTTAATAACATTATATTCTAGAGAAGTAAATTAATGAAAGATAACCACAATCACCCCTACCATTTAGTAGATTTTAGGCCTTGACCTTTAACAGGATCTATTGGGACTATAACAATAGTTACTGGAATAATCAAATGATTTCATAACTTTAATATAAACTTATTTTTTTTAGGATTAATTATTGTATTAATAACAATATATCAATGATGACGAGATGTATGTCGAGAAAGGACTTTCCAAGGTAAACATACAATTACAGTAACAAACGGAATTCGATGAGGAATAATTTTATTTATTATCTCTGAAGTCTTTTTTTTCATCTCATTTTTTTGAGCTTTTTTCCATTCTAGATTATCCCCTAATATCGAAATTGGAATAAACTGACCTCCAATAGGAATTATTATATTTAACCCATTTCAAATCCCACTTTTAAATACAATTATTTTAATCAGATCAGGAATTACTATTACCTGAGCTCATCATGCATTATTAAAAAATAATTTTACACAAACCTTTCAAGGATTATTTTTAACTATCACATTAGGAGTATACTTTACAATTCTACAAGCTTATGAATATATTGAAGCACCCTTTACTATTGCTGATAGTATTTTTGGATCAACATTCTTTATAGCAACAGGATTTCATGGTTTACATGTAATTATTGGAACTTTATTTTTATTTATCTGCTTAATACGTCATTCATTTAAACATTTCTCAAAAACCCATCACTTTGGATTTGAAGCAGCAACTTGATATTGACATTTTGTTGATGTTGTATGATTATTTCTTTATATTTCAATTTATTGATGAGGTAATTAATTAAATATATATATATATATATATATATATATATATATATATTATTTACATAATATATAGATATAAAGTATATTTGACTACCAATCAAAATGATTAATAATTTTAATGTAAATAATTATTATAATATTTATAATATCAATTATTATTATTTTAATTTCAAACATTATAATATTTATTTCAATAATTTTATCTAAAAAATCATTCATGGATCGAGAAAAAAATTCACCTTTTGAATGTGGATTTGACCCAAAATCCATAGCTCGAATTCCTTTTTCACTCCATTTCTTTTTAATTACAATAATTTTTTTAATTTTCGATATTGAAATTGCATTAATTTTTCCAATTATTCAATTATTTATGATTAGAAATTTTTTAATTTGAACGAAATCTACAATTTTCTTTATTTTTATTCTTTTAATTGGACTATATCATGAATGAAATCAAAATATATTAAATTGAACTATTTAATATAAGTCTATAGTTTAAAAAAAACATTTAAATTGCAATTAAAAAATATTGCTTTAGCAATTAATCTTAAATAAGAAGCAAAATTACTGCATTTAATTTCGACTTAAAAGAAAGAGTATAAAAATAACTCCTTATTTATTTTCATATTAATTGAAACCAAAAAGAGGTATATTATTGTTAATAATAACATTGAATTTATATTCCAATTAAAGAAATATAAATAGATTAAGCTACTAACTTAATTTTTAGTGGTTTAACCATTAATATTTCTTTTGTTTATAAAGTTTATAAAATATTACGCTTTCAATGTAAAGAGATATACTATGTATATTATAAATAATATATATATATATATATATTATTTATTTATTTATTTAAAGATAAATTATCTCCTTAATATCTTCAATATTATACTCTATACATAAGCTATTTAAATATATATATATATATATATATATATATTATTAACTTTACTATAAAATTATATATAAAATACACATTATATATATTATTCACATAAAAAAAAAATATAAATATTTTTTAAAATTATTATTTTGATATAAATTATAAATAATAGAGTAAGTTTTTATAATATTAAACATCCCTCACCCACTATATAATTCTCTTCAACCTAAATCAATATATTTATTTAAATTTTGACTATATATTAAAAATTTATGATTCAAACCATAAGTTCTTAAATTAGGCATAAATCATATTAAACATAAAAATATTCTTAAATTATAACTCATAATAAATTTATTTATTGAATAAATACTTATATTACTAACTAAATAACCTAACCCTCCCCCTAATATTGTAACATAAACAACTAATATTTTCATATTAAAAGGTAAGTAAATTATATAAGGAGCATATAAAATGATCCATCTTAATATTCTACCCCTAATAATTCTTATAAATATTAATATTAATATTCTTTTTAATATAATATAATCTTCTTCATATAAATTATAAACCTTTATTAAATTAAAATCATTAATTATTAAGTATAAAACTAAACGTATTCTATAAAATATAGTTAAACCAGTAGAAATATAATATAAAAAAAAAATTATAAAATTTAAATTATTAAAACTAACTATCTCTAAAATTAAATCCTTAGAATAAAACCCAGCTAAAAAAGGAATTCCACAAAGAGCTATATTAGAAATATTCAAACATAAACAAGTTAAAGGAATATACAATCTAATACCACCTATAAAACGAATATCTTGTAAATCACTTATTAAATGAATAATTAAACCTGCACATAAAAATAATAAAGCTTTAAATATAGCATGAGTTAATAAATGAAAAAAAGCCAAATCAGGTAAACCTATTCTTAAAATTCTTATTATTAAACCTAATTGACTTAAAGTCGATAAAGCAATAATTTTTTTTAAATCAAATTCATAATTAGCTGAAATACCAGCTATAAATATTGTTAAACCAGAAAATAATAATAAAATTTTAAAAAAAAATATATTTGAAAGTAATAAATTAAATCGAATTATTAAATAAACCCCAGCTGTAACTAAAGTAGAAGAATGTACTAATGCGGAAACAGGGGTAGGAGCAGCTATAGCTGCAGGTAATCAAGAACTAAAAGGAATTTGAGCTCTTTTAGTTATTGCAGCCAAAATAATTATGACCCCAACTAACTTTATAATACTATCATTTTGTATAAAATCTAAATAAAAAATATAATTTCAACTACCATAATTAGAAATTCAAGCAATTACCATCAAAATTATAACATCACCAATACGATTAGATAAAGCAGTTAATATACCAGCATTATAAGACTTTAAATTTTGATAATAAATAACCAAACAATAAGAAACTAAACCTAACCCATCTCAACCTAATAAAATTCTAATAATATTGGGACTAATAATTAATAAAACTATGGAAAAAACAAATATTAAAACTAATAAAATAAAACGTAATAAATTTTTTTCAGAGCTTATATAACTTTTTCTATAATAAATAACCATAGAAGAAATAAATGAAACAAATCTTATAAAAATTAAAGACATTCAATCTAATAAAATAGATATAACAAAACTCATAGAATTAAAAGATACAATTTCCCACTCTAAAAAAATAATTCTATTACTTATAATAATATAAATTATAAAATAAAAATTAAATAAACTAAATATCAATAAAAAAAAAGAAATATAAAAAATAATATATTTATTTAAATTGATAATTTAAAATGAAATTATCATATTTTTGACACCACAAATCAATATTTTATTTAAATTATTTAAATATAATCAAATTAAAAAATAATCAACTTTTAAAATTAAAATATTTAATGGTAATCAATGTAATAATAATAATAAATATTCACGAGAAGACCCTATATAAAAACTATATAAACCTAAATAATACTTACCATGTTGAGTATATGAATATAAATATAGTCTATAGCCTGCACTAAAAAATAATAAAAATATCAATATAAATATCGATAAAAAAGATCAACTTATTATACTATTAATTAATCTAATTTCACCTATTAAATTTAAAGAAATAGGAGCAGCTATATTTGATGATAAAAATAAAAATCATCATAAAGTTAAAGATGGTATAAAATTTATTATACCTTTATTAATTATCAATCTACGACTATGAAGACGTTCATAATTAATATTAGCTAAACAAAACATTCCTGATGAACATAAACCATGACCAATCATTAAAATATAAGAACCATAAATACCTCAATAATTTATAGTTATAAGCCCACCAATTACTATTCCTATATGAGATACTGAAGAATAAGCAATTAATAATTTAATATCAATCTGACAAAAACATTTTAAACTAATATAAAATCTTCCAATTAATCTAATCACAATTCAAATATAATTTAATTTTATATTAATTTGCTGTATAAAAATTATCATACGCATTAAACCATAACCCCCTAATTTTAACATAATACCTGCTAAAATTATTGAACCTGAAACTGAAGCTTCAACATGGGCTTTAGGTAACCATAAATGCAATAAATATATAGGTATTTTAACTAAAAAAGCTATAATCATAGAAATATATAATAAAAAATAATTTAAATTTAAATATTTTATAAAATAAATTATAATACAATTAAATTCATTAAAAATAAAAAAAATACCTATTAATAAAGGTAAAGAAACAAATAAAGTATAAAATAATAGATATATTCCCGCCTGTAAACGCTCAGGTTGATAACCTCAACCAATAATAAGCATTAAAGTAGGAATTAATCTACTTTCAAAATATATATAAAATATAAAAACATTTATAACCCTAAAAGTTAATATTAATATAATTAATAATAAAACAACATTAAATGTAAAAAAATTATAATAAAAATTAATTTTATATAAATTTTCACTAGCTATAATTATTAAAGAACAAATTCAAATTCTTAATAAAATTAAACCATAAGATATAACATCTAATGAATATATGTAACTAAAATTAAAAAAATTATTTAAATTAATTGATAAATTTATAAATACTATTATTATAAATAATAATAGTATTTGAATTAATCAAAATATATTATTTTTAAAACATAAAGGAACTATAAAAATTAACATAAAAAAAAATTTTATCATTATAATAAGTTAAACATTTGAAAATAATCACTACCATGACTTCGAATTATTGAAACTAAAATAGATAAACCTAAAGCCCCTTCACAAACAGAAAAAACCAAAAATAATATTAATATATGTATATTATATAAAAAAAATATTAAAAATAACAGTATAAAAAAATACAAACTTAAAACTATAAATTCTAACCTCAATAAGACAATTAATAAATGTTTTTGTTTAGAGACAAAAATTATATTACCTGAAAAAAATATAATAATAAATAAATAAATATATACTATCATTAGTTTTTATAGTTTAATAAAAACATTGGTTTTGTAAACCAAAATTAAGTATACTCACTTTAAAAACATCAAAGAAAAATTAACTCATCATTAATCTCCAAAATTAATATTTTTAAACTTAAACTATTCTTTGAAATTATAAAAATTTTTATTTTAATAACAATTATATACTTATCTTTAATTATAACTTTTCTTAACCATCCTTTATCAATAGGATTTATAATTTTAATTCAAACAATAATAATTTGTTTAATTTCAGGAATATTAATTAATACATACTGATTTTCATATATTTTATTTTTAACTTTCTTAGGAGGATTATTAGTATTATTTATTTATGTTTGTAGAATCGCATCAAATGAAATATTTAAATTTTCAATAAATATAAAAAAATCAATTATAATATTTATTTTAATAATAATAATAACTCAAATTTGAATATATAATAAATTAAATTGATTAAATATAAATATTAATAAAGAAATAAATAATTTTTTTAATTTATTTTTTATAAACATAGAAAATAATATTAACATAAATAAACTTTATAATAACCATAATTATTATATAACAATATTAATAATTATTTATTTATTTATTACACTAATTTCTGTAGTAAAAATTACTAATATTAAATATGGACCTTTACGATCTACATAAATTTTAATGATAAAAAAAAAAATCATAAATACCATTAATAACTCATTATTAAAATTACCAGTACCAATATTTATTTCAACGTGATGAACTATTGGATCTTTATTAGGATTATGCTTAATAATTCAAATCTTAACAGGATTATTACTATGTATGTATTATACAAATAACATTAATTGAGCTTATGATAGAGTTAACTATATGATTAACCGAAATTCAATATATGGTTGAATAATTCAAAGATTCCATATTAATGGAGCTTCAATAATATTTATTTGCCTATATTTACACATGGGACGAGGATTATATTATATATCTTATAATTTAAAATCAACTTGAAATATTGGTGTTACAATATTTATTATAACAATAATAACAGCTTTTTTAGGTTATGTATTACCTTGAGGACAAATATCTTATTGAGGGGCAACAGTAATTACCAGTTTAATAACAGAAACACCTTACATCGGAAAAGATCTATTAATGTGAGTATGAGGTGGATTTTATATTGATAACGCAACAATTACACGATTTTTTACAATTCATTATCTAATACCATTATTAATTGCAATAATAACTATATTACATTTATTATATTTACATAATACAGGATCAAATAACCCATTAGGAATTAATAAAAATTGTGATAAAATCCCCTTTAATAAATATTTTATTTATAAAGACTTAATTTCAATAATAATTTTAATTATAACAATTATATTACTAACTTTTATAAGCCCTAATTTAATAACAGACTCAGAAAATTACATTAAAGCAAATTCAATAATTACACCTTTACATATTAAGCCAGAATGATATTTTTTATTTGCATATGCAATATTACGGGCAATTCCTAATAAATTAGGGGGAGTTATTATCCTACTTTTTTCTATTATAATTTTATATATTTTACCTTTTACATCAAAAAATAAATTAAGAAGAACACAATTTTATCCTATTAATAAAATTTTATTTTGATTATTTATCGTAACATTTATAATATTAACTTGAATTGGAACCATACCTATAACAAAAATTTACATTAGATTAAGACAAATATTAACAACTTTATATTTTTCTTATTTTATGATAAATCCAATATTACATATATATTGAGATAAATTATTATTAAATAAAATTATTAAATGATTAATGAGCTTGATATAAGCTTTAGTTTTGAAAACTAAAGAAAGAAATTTATTCTATTAATTTATAAAGTATACTAAAATATAATCAATTCCCACTAATATAAAAAAATTTTTAAACCAAAAAAAAATAATAAAAAATTTAATGAAACAGGTAAATATCTTTTTCAAGCTAAATATATCAACTTATCATAACGATAACGAGGTAAAGTACCTCGAACTCAAATAAAAATAAAAGATAATAAACTTAATTTTAAATAAAAATTCAAAGTTAAATCAAAGCCCCCCAAAAATAATAAAACAAATAATATTCTCATAAATAAAATTCTAGAATATTCAGCTAAAAAAATTAAAGCAAACCCCCCACTTCTATATTCAATATTAAATCCAGAAACTAATTCTCTTTCCCCTTCAGCAAAATCAAAAGGAGTACGGTTAGTTTCAGCAAATCTAGAAGATAATCAACATATTCTTAAAGGAAATATTAAAAATAAAAATCAAATAAAATTTTGATATTCTATATAATTAATTAAATTAAAACTTATAACTATTAAAATTAAAGATATTATAATTAATGCCAAACTAACTTCATAAGAAATAGTTTGAGCAATAGCACGTAAACTTCCTAATAATGCATAATTAGAATTAGAAGATCAACCAGCAATTATAACAGTATAAACACCTAATCTAGTACAACATAAAAAAAATAAAACCCCTAAATTAAACCTAATTATATTAAAATAATATGGAATTAATAATCAAATTATTAAAGATAAAACAAACCTAACCACAGGAGAAAAATAATAAGAAAAATAATTAGAATTCAAAAGAAAAATTTGTTCTTTATTAAATAATTTAATAGCATCTGAAAAAGATTGTAAAATACCAATTAAACCAACTTTATTAGGACCTTTTCGAATCTGAATATAACCTAATAACTTACGCTCAAATAAAATTATAAAAGCAACCCCAATTAAAACCCCTAAAATTAAAACAATATACCCCAATATTATTATAATTATATCTTTTATAAACATTATACTATTTATATAATTATATATATATATATATGATTTCTAAAACCAATGCAATTTTCTGCCAAAATAGTAATTCAAAAAATAATAAATTATACAATTATATATATATATATATATATATACATTAATAAAAATCATAAAATAAATTTAATTTAAATATTTAATCCTTTCGTACTAAAATATTTTATTTACTAAAAGATAGAAACCAACCTGGCTTACACCGGTTTAAACTCAGATCATGTAAGATTTTAATGATCGAACAGATCAAAATTTTAAAATTCTGCTTTTAAATTTTATCTTAATCCAACATCGAGGTCGCAAACTTTTTTTCCTATAAGAACTAGAAAAAAAAATTACGCTGTTATCCCTAAGGTAATTTTTTCTTATAATCAATAAAATTGGATCAAAAAATCAATTATTTTTGTTAATTAAATAAAAAAGTTAATTTAATTTTTTTATCACCCCAATAAAATAATATTTTACATTTAAATATATTCATTTAATAAATAATCTAAACAAAAAAAATTATAAAACTCTATAGGGTCTTCTCGTCTTTTTAAAATATTTTAACTTTTTAATTAAAAAATTAAATTTTATATAATAATAAAGAGACAGTTAACATTTCATCCAATCTTTCATACAAGTCACCAATTAAGAGACTAATGATTATGCTACCTTTGTACAGTCAATATACTGCAGCCCTTTAATTAAACATCAGTGGGCAGATTAGACTTTAAATTATTTACAAAAAGACATGTTTTTATTAAACAAGTGAAAATAAATTTTGCCGAATTCCTTTTTATTAATTATTATTAAAATAATAAAATTATTCCAATTAATATACTAATTTTATCATTATAATAAAATAATATTAATTAAAAAATTTTTTTTTATATAAAATTAAATCAAAATAAAATTTTATAAAATAAATAAAATTATTTATAATAAATTAAAATTTATTGACAATATAAATCATAAAAATTTTATTAAATAATAAAATAAAATTATAAAAATTTAATTTAAAGCTTATCCCTTAAATTATTAACAACAAAATAAAATTCAATTAAAAAAATTAATTAAATTATAAAATATTATAAAATTAAATTTTTTTCTAAAAAAACTAGATATTTTTAAAAACGAATAACATTTCATTTCAAATTAATTATTAAAAATATTTTTATCACAATAACTTTTTTAACTAATTATTTCTTTTAAATTCGAGAATTATTAAAACTAATATAATAAATTAATAAACTCTGATACACAAGATACATTAAATAAAAATTACTTTTTTATAAATTTTTATTTAAAATATTTCAAAATTCTTTCACAATACTAATTAACTATAAAAATTTTAATTTTTTCTATAAATATACTAAAATTTAAATATTTAAAAATTTTTTTATTAACAATATAAATTGATTAATTTTTAATTTTCAAATTAATTAAATAAATAATATCTTTTCAATGTAAATGAAATACTTTAAAATCAAGATCTAATTTGATCTTTCTAGAAACACTTTCCAGTACCTCTACTTTGTTACGACTTATTTCAATTTATAAATGAAAGCGACGGGCAATATGTACATATTTTAAATTAAAATCATTTTAATAAATTAAATAAAATTACATTTAAATCCACCTTCAATTATTATTACAAAATAATATTCATTATTAAATAAATTTATTGTAACCCATTTATTCTTAATTATAAACTGCATCTTGATCTGATTTAATTTTACATATAAAAATTAAAATATTATTATCATATAAAAATATTTTTTTAACAACGATATACAAAATTATAAATTAAGTAAATTTATTCGTGGAATATCAATTATTAAACAGATTCCTCTAAATGAACTAAAATACCGCCAAATTATTTAAGTTTCAATAAATATATTAATTACTATTTTAGTATAAAATTTTAATTTTAATATAATAGGGTATCTAATCCTAGTTTATTTATAAATTTATTAAATAATCATAAATATAAAATTAAATTTTTATTAAATTAAAATTTCACTTAATAATTTAAAATTTAATTTAATAAAATTATTATTAATTAATTACTAATAAAATTTAATTTAATATTTGTATAACCGCAACTGCTGGCACAAATTTAGTTATTAATTTTTATATTACTAAATCTTAATTTCTTAAATTTTTAATACTAATTACTATAAATAAAAATTAATTATTATTAAAATAAATAAATATATATACTAAAATTTATATGTAAAATAAATTTAAATTAAATTAATTAAACTATAAAAAATTTATTATTATAAATAATGTTTTATATAAAAGATTTTTTTTTTTTTTTTTTATATATAAATATTTATTGTTTATTACTATATAAATATATATATAAATATTTAATATTATTATATAAATAATTTATTGATAATTAATATTAATTATATTTATATATATATATAAATAATTAATATTAATTATTAAACAATAAATAATTCTTCTTTTATTTTTTATCTATATAAATAAAATAAAAATATATAAATAAACAATATATATTCGATAAAATAATAAAATAAATAATATAAATAAAATAATATAATACATTAAATTTATATATATATATATATAATAATAATTCATTAAAATATATATATATATATATG